ATTTCATATCCGCCCTTTTCTTTTCGTACAATTTTTTTGACTATCCCTGCTGCTGTGGAATTATAAACGGTATTATTACTCTTGCTTCCGTCAGGATAAATCTGACCCCTTCCCCTGTTTCCACCTACATATATCGGATATTTTAAGAAGTGAACATCTTTATTATTGGCTGGGTCCGGGGAAAGAATAGGAAAGGTAATTTCACTATATTTTTGCCCAGGAACAGGACCTATCACAAGAATATTTTTTTTATTGGGGCGATAGCTCTGAAAAAAAAGATTGCCCATTTTTTCTTTCATATCGGGAGAAATACGATCGGGTGGGGCTAATTCAAACCCTTCGGGTAAAATAAGAACAGCTCCCACATTCAAACCTCCCTTTTTGCCGTTAGAAAGAACTTGTTTTAATTGCATATCATAAGGAATTCGAACAACTGCTTCAAATACTGTATCTGGAAGGACTGCTTGCGGAACCTCAATATCCACGGGCTTATTAGCTAAATGGCAATTGGCACATACAATACGCCCAGTCGCTTCTCGTGGATTTTCATAACCTTGCTGTGCGAAAATGGGATATGCATTCGAAATAGATGACCAAGTAATTATGTATATCACGAGCGATATGGAAATGGATCGAGTAATCTGGTCTTTTATCCAAGAAAAGGTATTTATATTTATAGTTTGCATGGTCCAATCATTGATTCCGAAAATTTCTACAATAAATTGGGTAGGTTGCTAATATAGTTCCCTATCCGCGATTCTGGTATTTACTTTAACTTATGAATTTACTGAAAGAATATTACTGAAATAGGGGAGGAACCACCCGCCTTAGATGGGTAGAAATAGAAAAGAGGAAGTACAACTTTTAATGCTTTGATTAGGTACAAAGTAAGAAACATTCTATCTAATTAGAAATTTCTAAATTAGAATTGGATTTATATTCATATACCTTTGTTTCTTCTTTTCAGTCATTCATTGAGTGATAAATCACTACAAGCGACGGGGATACACGATTTAAATAACGGAAAATCCAATATTTCAAAATTGTATCTAGAATGACTGGAAAAGTGGAAACAAGGCCAGATATAATTTGATCATTATGGGCAAATCCAAAATCTTTGTAGATAAAGCCAATCATTAGCTCCCAACCGTGGGGTGAATGAAATCCGATACATAAATCAGTTAATAAAAGAATAGAAAAAGCTTTTATTGTATCGCTTAAGTTATATAAGAATTCCTGAACCCAAGAGTTAAGAAGAATAAGTTCTTTATTTCCCAGAATAGAATAACCGCTTAGAATAAAGAAACAAATTAAATTTGTCGAGAAGTGCAAAACCATATGGATACAATCCTCATTGTGCATCTTCATCAATTGAATTGTTTCATTATGGATTCCTATACAAAGTTTTGGTAGATGTGTTTCCGGGTATTCCTTTATCATTTCGTCCAACAAGTGGAGTTCCTTTAATTCGATGAATCTTTCTAGAAAACCCTTTTCTTGAATATCATTCAAAAAAGTTTCAGATTGTTTAGTATTCCACCAATTAGTAATCCAAGAGTTCAGACTTTTTTGAAATGATAGAGAGATCCACCAGGGTAAAAATACTATAGATACAAGATATAGAAAAGGAATAAATGCTCTCTTTTTTTCCATCTTTTTTCATCTATAAATTGTTAATGAACCCGTCACCTTCGTCGGTTTTATGCGACCTAATATTTCTATCAAACATGAACTATTCGAATCTATCGAATTTGTGAATCTATTCTTTGTTTTTTTTTATGAAAAAAGTCCATTTCGAATAAATAATAAAAAAAAGATGAATACGCGATTGAATTAAGTCGACTTCCATCCAAAAACCCTTTATTTGTTTGTATTTGTAGACAAAAAGGTTCTCCCTTCGGTTGTTCTATATATGCCTGCTTTGACTTAAGTGGAGTTCTGATGAAATTTTCGTTAAGGCATGCCTTAGAAAAAGAGTATTCTAGATTTTTTTATTTTTCTCCAAGTTAAAAAACATTCATCATTTTAGTTCATTTTTCAAAATACTTCAATTGGTACACGTAAGAAATAGGCCAATTCAGCAGCTTTTTGTTCAATTTCTCGTGGAGTCAAATTCTCATCCGTACGAGTCAAAGGGATGGCTCCTTGGCCTCTGATTTCCAGATAAAGGACACGACGAGTATAAATACCCTCTTTAAGTTCTATTCGAATAGACTGAATATCTTTTATAAGATAGCGGAAGAAGATGCGACGATTTTTTCCAGGAAATCCCCAACGAAAAATATATACTATTCCTTCTTTTCTATCGAATCTATCATAACCACTACCTACATTCCACGAAATTGTACACCACAAATAGGAGCTAATAAAGAGACCTGCGATCCCATAGAAAGACATCACGATTCCTTGTGGAAAAAAAAGAATTTGTTGGGTAGGAAATAAAGATATCAAATTCCTACCAAGATAACTGGAAATTCCAACCAATAAGAACCCTAACGAACCTAACAAAAGGATAAAGGCCCAGCAGAAATTACTTATTTTTCGAGATCCTGTTATAAGTTCTATCCATATACGTTCTGATCGCCAATTCATACTAGATCTGGTTGCATTTAATTTGAATTGAAAGAATACCCAAAATTAATTGTACTTTCTTTACCCTGTCTTATTTCCGATATAACTCTCATCAACTAGTACTATTCGGATGTCGAGTGTGTTTCACTTTATATTTAAATATCTAACTATTTCTATTTTATTTTTAGTTAGATCAAAATAAGAAAGTCTACCCATATGTCGTCATCTTTCCACATACATGGGGGCTCGTTCATTTATGTTCGGAAGAAATTACGTGGTATAGGTCTACCATTCTGCTAACTATATATCTGTGTTATGATTCACGTCTAAGTCTTGAAAAAGAAGATTTGGACTAAAAGATCTAAACAATCTTATTTTTTTGAACATGAAGAAATAAAGAAGCCATTGCAATTGCCGGAAATACTAGGCCTACTAAAGGCACAAAAATAGAGGGAAAGTTCATAGTTGTCATAGAATGGGTACCTCGATTTACTATAATTGTAATTGTACCTGTTTGTTATATTTTTTTGTTGTTATTATGTTATTATATTAATTAATTAATTAGAATTCTATAGAATGAGTTTGAGTTATAGTATAGAATAAGTACAAGCAATGGAGAACGAAAAAAAAACGGGTTTTCTACATATAATATATGATAATCGACTTTCCTTTATTATTCTTTATCTTTTTTATTTATTTTGCTTCGACTAATTCAATGAAATTCCATTTCCAAAGGATTCATTAGAGTCTGATCCATAAGAAATAAAGATTCCCCAAAAATTGCGAAAGATGCAAAAAGAGATTTTTTAATTCTATACATATGTAAGTGTACGAAAGGAACATGATATTTTTTTATTTTACGAATTTAACAAAGGAAGAAGTCGTTCTTTTATCTTGTTGATCGGGGTTTCCTAATTAGGAATCGGAAATCGAATAAATATTGATAATTATTCACATTTTTTTTTTATTATTACTTTTTTTGAATAAAAAAATACTTTTTGACATTGACACAAATAAAATAATTGACCTCAATCCTCGACTTTATTTTGATTCAAAGGAAAAAAAGAATGCAGCTGAAATAATTCACTTAGAACGCCTTTTAAAAGATTACGTGGTACGATTAGATCGAATAAACCCTTATGGAATAAAAATTCGGCTACCTGTGAACCTTCCGGCACTGTCTTATTCAATGTTTGTTCAATTACTCTTTTACCCGCAAATGCAATGTAGGCCTTAGGTTCTGCAATAATGATATCCCCCAACATACCAAAACTGGCTGTTACCCCACCAGTAGTAGGAGATGTAAGGATTGATACATAGAATAACTTTTTATTTGATTGATAATCATATAAAACAGACGAGATTTTAGCCATTTGCATTAAGCTCAAGCTTCCTTCTTGCATGCGTGCCCCTCCGGAAGCACATACTATGATAAGGGGTAGGGATTTATTGGCAGCATACTCAATCAACCGGGTAATTTTTTCCCCTACTACAGATCCCATACTACCTCCCATAAACTGAAAATCCATAACCCCGATTGCTACAGGAATACCGCTTAGTTGACCTATACCTGTTTGAACAGCTTCAGTTAAACCTGTCTTTCTTTGATAAGAATCAATACGATCTTTATAAGCTTCTTCCTCCGAATGAAATTCAATAGGATCCATGGAAATCATATCTTCATTCATAGGATTCCAAGTACCCGGATCAATCAGAAGTTCGATTCTATCTGAACTACTCATTTTCAAATGATATCCACATTGTTCACAAATACTCATTTTTGACTTAAGCAATTTCTTATAATTTAATCCATAACAATTTTCGCATTGAACCCACAAATGCCTATATTTTTGAGTTCCATCAAGATTATTAGAACTTTCTGTTTTAGTTAAATTACTATCAGGAATGATAGTTCTTTTACTTAAACTTTCATTCCCGTTTTGACTTTCATTAAAAATGAAACTCAAAATGGAACTGTCACTGTAATTGTCACTACCACTTAGGATGGAACTCCCAATGCGGATTTGAGAATGAAGATAATTGTCAATGCAATTATTAATGTGATTATTCCAACTATCTTTAGTATAATACATGGAAGGATCATCATAAATATCGCTACTCTTAGAGCTAGAGTTCAGATAACTTAAAGTCCAATAATTGGAAAAAGAACTTTGCAGTTCACTCCGAGAAGAATGATCGTTGTCAATCTCAAAAATTTGATTTTCAATATCAAAATATATGGAATAACTGTCTCCCATACTATCTATAAGTAAAAAAGTATCATCAGAGATGAAATGCCAAATGTCCGTGACACAAAATAAATGACTAACATTACTGTAACTCGAACTAGGAATGCTTTTTTCGGTATCAGTTAGACTCCGATCTTCCTTTGTACTGATATTTTCAATAGGATCCGGGCTATCTATTGA